TAGCTCTCAGACGAGCTAGGACACGAGTAGAGGTTCTCAATGTGATTTCGTAACTAGTCGGTGCGCCCGAATCGAATAATCCTAATCCAAAGAATTTTTGTTTATACACATATGGATTCTTCCGATTGAATCCAATCAAATACAATCAAGTGGAATCGGATTCTGATGTAAGGAAAAAGTTTGAGTTTCAATTCGAAAATAAAATCAAATAGGATAGAAAAGATACAAAATCAGTAAGTAGAAAAACTTATTAGATACCATTGACCATGGTATCTAATAAGTTCTACCTACTATTGGATTTGAACCAATGACTCCCGCCGTATGAAAGCAATACTCTAACCACTGAGTTAAGTAGGCCATTTATCATTATAAGGATAAAAAAAGGACCCCTCCCATTGATGGATTATAAATGCAATAAGACTTCGAAGCAATACCAATCAAAAAGATCAAAGAGATACGATGTTGGATCGTGGAATATTCATCTTGACAAGAAATTATCTCCATAATATGATAAAATATGTATCACAAGCACAAGGGCTATAGCTCAGTTAGGTAGAGCACCTCGTTTACACGTGCGCCAATGTTTTTCAGAAGAGTCCATCATGCAATCAAAGAATCTATCTTTTTGAGAAATAAATGTCTGACTCCAGGATTTTTAGGGAACAAAACAAGAGAACAATAGCCTGACAAATGGTTCGGTTCGATTCAGGTTCCCATTTAGGAACCAAATGGAATCCATCATTGATTTGAGATATTGATAAGGTGAATACCTAGTCTATTCAATGCTAGGCATAATGAGTATAAGGACCTCAAAAATTCTCTTTTTGTCCTATGAACCTTAAGGCGTATGAAGTTTCATATTTGATTCTTTAATCAGGATGATAGAGACTCCATTTAACTTAGGTTAATCTAGGCCAGAAGCAAACCTACGTCAAGATAACCTTTCTTTGAAACACTTTGGTAGTGCTCCTATATCACAATCCAAATAATGAATCCGAGCACGTGGAGCCATTTCCTTATTTTTCTGTCAAGAAAAAAAAATATGGTAGACTAACTGATATTTCTAGCAGTTAATGAAAGAGCCCAATGCAAAAAAAAAAATGCATGTTGGGTCTTTGAAAGAGTTCGAATCATTTTGATAAGAATAAGTTCGATCTCTTTTACCGAGAAGGTCTACGGTTCGAGTCCGTATAGCCCTATAATAATATAATAATCAAAATTGAAATACAAAAAGTTCTATAGTTTTCATTTACTCAATTACTGTATTTTTTGTTGTTTGTAACCGGTCGCTCGTGGTTGCTTGGTTCATCGAAATAAAATCATTCCCATAAGCTTGCTTATGGGGGGCTCGTTCAGAGCAGAACATAAAACGGAAAACAAAAGCCCATTTCAATCGTTATTTTTTTTTTGAATCTCGGATAAAGAAACCCATTTTTTTTTTAGTAATTCATTTTTTTCGTATGTGAATTCCATATGATTTTGCCTCCAAAAATTCACCAAAAATGAGTGGGTATACCAAGGAAAAGAAGTCTCACTAACTCTTTGATTGTGGACAGTAAAGGAGGCAAAATCATGACATGAATCCGGTTAAAAATGAAAACTCCAACCTAACCCCACTCAAATCAAATAGTAAGTCACATGGATATAGGAGCGGATTACTGTATTTGTCGACACGTCCGCGTTTGAAAAACGAAGATCTTTTTATAATTTTATAAAGAGAAAACAAAATATATATAGAAAATAGAATCAAAATCGATTGAATTTCGAATTCGAATATTAAAAATTTCAAAATTCGAAATCAAAATGAGAATTCTATTTGGAATTTTTTTTTTTCTAAAAGCCCGGAGCGAGGTGAAAGCAAGAGAGTTTTATTTGTTTTGTTTGTATAAGAGATTTATACTATACTGAAATAAAATCGAAGGGAGTGTAATGAAAATAGGAGTACAATCGAGAAACGAGACAACCCAGCAAACAAGTGAAACTGTGTGGTTCGACCAAAATGAATTTTGGTTTTGACTAACCTGTTACCGATGACTTGACAATGAATTCCAATTCGAATCGACGAATTCGGTATATTTTCCACATTCAAAGGAGTTCGTCTATGTTTCTGCTTTACAAATATGATATTTTCTGGGCATTTCTAATAATATCAAATGTTATTCCTATTTTGGCATTTCTAATTTCCGCAGTTTTAGCCCCGATTAGCAAAGGACCAGAGAAGCTTTCTAGTTATGAATCGGGTATAGAACCAATGGGCGATGCTTGGTTACAATTTCGAATCCGTTATTATATGTTTGCTCTAGTTTTTGTTGTTTTTGATGTTGAAACGGTTTTTCTTTATCCATGGGCAATGACTTTTGATGTATTGGGGGTATCCGTATTTATAGAAGCTTTCATTTTTATGCTTATCCTAATTGTTGGTTCAGTTTATGCGTGGCGAAAAGGAGCATTGGAGTGGTCTTAGTTTCGGAATATCGAGACAATAACCAAAAAAGTAAAA